TTTGATCGAATATGCTACTAATCAATCTCTACCTGTTATTATTGTATGTGCTTCTGGAGGAGCACGCATGCAAGAAGGAAGTTTGAGCTTGATGCAAATGGCTAAAATATCTTCTGCTTTATATAATTATCAATTAAATAAAAAGTTATTCTATGTATCAATTCTTTCATCTCCTACAACTGGTGGAGTTACAGCCAGTTTTGGTATGTTGGGAGATATCATTATTGCTGAACCTAATGCCTACATTGCATTTGCGGGTAAAAGAGTAATTGAACAAACATTGAATAAGACAGTACCCGACGGTTCACAAGCGGCTGAGTATTCATTCCATAAGGGCTTATTCGATCCAATCGTACCACGTCATCTTTTAAAAGGTGTTCTGGGTGAGTTATTTCAGCTCCACGGTTTCCTTCCCTTGACTTAAAATTGAAATTTAAAAAATTTCATTTTAAAATTAAAGTACATGCACTAATGTAATTAATGAATAAAAAAACTTCGTATTATAAATTAAAATATTAACTTACTCTCTTCTTCAGTATGCCACGCCAACTCCGATGTGTGGCTGTCATATGCTTGAGCATTTCTCTGTCAGTGACAGCTGTCCGCTGCCATTGATGGAATAGCTGCACATAATCATAAAATTAGTGAGGAGTTAAAAAGATATATATAGTAATAACGTTGTTGACGCTTTAAACTATTATTACCTGAAGATCTCTGAATATTGCCTCCTTGGTCGCTGCAGGAAGCTGAGTGAATTTCTTCTGCCATATCTTGCAATGTGTCTTTGCGACCACGCCCATGCGAGTCGCAAAGCTAACTCCAGTCTGACCCACACTGTACCCCCGGATCAACTGGACATTCCACCGCTCACCGTCGGAGTCCATCCGGCTCTCTCCGACACCTCGGGTCGGTCCCCTACGCCCATGTCCCCTACCCCAGGGTCGGGTAGAAGATGTGGCACCTGTATAAAACATAATACAGACCCATGTCCCCTACCCCAGGGTCGGGTAGAAGATGTGGCACCTGTATAAAACATAATACATAAAGACAAATATATGAGATTAAGAAACAGAAATTAAGAAGATATTTTAATTGCTCAAATTCAAATGCATACCTGTTGCAGAAGATGATGTAGATGCAACCTGGGTGAGAGGAGGGGGTGTCACCTGGGTGGGAGGAGGGGGTGTGACCTGGGTGGGAGGAGGGGCTGTGACCTGGGTGGGAGGAGGGGCTGTGACCTGAGTGGGAGAAGGGACTGTGAGCTGGGTGGGAGGAGGAGAAGTAGAGCGCTGAGAGACAGAACGGGCAGGGTGAACGGTAGAAGGAGGGGGGATAGGGATAGTCCGCTTTTTGCGGACTCTGCTGTACTTATTAGAATTCTAAAGAAGATAAGAATGAAAACAGAATAAAAAACTTTATTAAATGGAATTATTATTTGTATAGAAAGATAAATAGATACAATTAATGTAATGTAGTTTTACATTTCTTGCACTTATTAATAATATTCCTTTGCATTTATTAACTACTTAATATGACTTATAATAGATATACTACTTATCATAAGATATCTTTATAAATAAGAGGTTAAAATATTAAATTGAGGCACCCATTCTATGACAGATTTCAACTTACCCTCTATTTTTGTGCCTTTAGTGGGCCTAGTATTTCCGGCAATTGCAATGGCTTCTTTATTTCTTTATGTCCAAAAAAATAAGATTGTCTAGCTGCGACCGACGTATGGGACAAAATCTCATCAAGTTATTTCAATCAACGCTGGATCATCATTTAGGTATCTATTTTTTTAGTGGAATGTGGTACGATACGATATGTGGCTTCTTGCAAATACAAATGAAAGAAAGAGCCGTTTTGCGTGCGTATACATTATATCTGTATAAATGCATGTATATGCAGGTATAGCTCTGGTCAAAAGCGGATCATCAAATATTTAAAGTGGAAAGTCAATGTATCTAACCAATTACTCCTAATGGTTCACATCAAGTGCTAGTTGATGAGAGTTACCTTGGGAGCAGGAAAAGAAAAGTCAAATTCATTCGGTTTATTCTCCCAACTCCAGTCGAATGCAATTGGATCTAGTATAGTATGAACTGGCGATCAGAACATATATGGATAGAGCTTATAACGGGGTCTCGAAAAACAAGTAATTTTTTCTGGGCCTGTATCCTTTTTTTAGGTTCACTAGGATTCTTAGTCGTTGGAACTTCCAGTTATCTTGGTAGGAATCTGATATCCGTATTTCCATATCAGCAAATATCTTTTTTTCCACAAGGGATTGTGATGTCTTTCTATGGAATTGCGGGTCTATTCATTAGCTCCTATTTGTGGTGCACAATTTTGTGGAATGTAGGTAGTGGTTATGATCGATTCGATAGAAAAGAAGGAATAGTGTGTATTTTTCGTTGGGGATTTCCTGGAAAAAATCGTCGTATTTTCCTTCGCTTCCTTATGAGCGATATTCAGTCAATCAGAATGGAGGTTAAAGAGGGCCTTTATACTCGCCATGTTCTTTATATGGAAGTCAGGGGCCAGGGAACTATTCCCTTGACTCGTACTGATGAGAATTTAACTCCACGAGAAATTGAACAAAAAGCTGCGGAATTAGCCTATTTCTTGCGCGTACCAATTGAAGTATTTTGAAATTAAATGGGGAATGAATACTTTCCTAGCATGAGGGAAGGAATTCAATAATCCTCTTCTTCTTTTTTGAAGACAACTGAAGTTTCTTCTGAATGCTCATTCAAATAGAATCTAACATGTTAGATTCTATTTGTTCTGTTGATGTGGTGACCCTTAGAATAAAGCAAAAGCAGGGGGACGTATATGGAACAAAACGACTAAACTATAATAAGAAGCAACTTTTCGTCTGCCAAATTTTTTTTATGTGTATGGAGTTCAACTCAATTCTTTCTTTCATACGAGTAACAAGTATAATAAGTATGGATTCATCACCGGACATTTCAAAATAGAGAATTCATCTTTTCTTTTTAGTGTTTAGGCCCAAATTCCATTTTAGAATTGATATATTAGGTACAGATCGATCATATCTCATAAAATTTCTCTCTTTTGTCAACCGATCTTTTATCTTTAATTTTGCTCCTCGAGAAACAAACGATTGGATCTCTCATAACCATACAATTTATCTCTTCTCTCGTTTTGTCACCTATTTCGGATTTCATCATCAATATTCTTCAGAAATATCTCCTCTTTTCTTTTCCTGGGGGTAAAACACTTCAAAATAATTACTTGATCCCCAGTGGAGTTCTTTCGTCTCATAATTTGAATAATATTCTTCAATTCAAGTGGTTTTCGAGCATTCATCGAAAAGAACAAAGAAGGATACAATTGGTTCTAATTTGTTCAAAGAAGGATACAATTGGTTCTAATTTGTTCAATTGAAATATCTGGGAACACTATTTTTTTTTTCATCCGAAACAGACCCTATCTTTATTCTATTTCTCTATTTAGATCCAAGGACTAAATAGAGGACTAAATAATTATACAAAAAATGGGAATAGATCCATAGGTTCCATACCTTGTTAGAGAACTCATGCTTCAGAGAAAGATCAGATAAGATAAAGTCAACAAATAAAATGAAGCAGGTTCATTAACAATTCAAAAATAAAAGAAAAGTGAAAAAAAAAAGAAAGCATGGATTTTCCTTCCATATCTCGCATCTATAGTATTTTTACCCTGGTGGGTCTCTCTCTCATTTAATAAATGTCTGGAACCTTGGGTTAATGATTGGTGGAATACCAGACAATCCGAAACTTTCTTGAATGATATTCAAGAGAAAAATGTTCTAGAAAAATTCATAGAATTAGAAGAACTATTTTTGTTGGACGAAATAATAAAGGAGTACCCCGAGACACATCTACAAAGGCTTCGTATAGGAATCCACAAAGAAACAATACAATTGGTCAAAATACATAATGAATATAATTTACATAGCATTTTGCATTTCTCGACGAATATAATCTGTTTCGCTATTCTAAGTGGTTATTTTATTCTGAGTAATGAAAAACTTGTCATTCTTAATTCTTGGGTTCAGGAATTCTTATATAACTTAAGTGACACAATAAAAGCCTTTTCTATTCTTTTAGTCACGGATTTATGGATCGGATTCCACTCTCCACATGGTTGGGAACTAATGATTGGTTCGGTCTACAACGATTTTGGATTGGCACATAACGATCAAATTATATCCGGTCTTGTTTCCACCTTTCCAGTCATTCTAGATACAATTGTGAAATATTGGATTTTCCATTATCTAAATCGTGTATCTCCTTCACTTGTAGTCATTTATCATTCAATGAATGAATGAGAATGAAGAACTCATTTGATCTCCTGATATCAATCAAATTAGAATCTTTCTTCGTGCACAACAAAATTGAAATTTGACTTACTCTTTCTTTATTGTTTATTCAAGGTATTCGTCCTATATTCCAGTACAATTATTTCAGTACAACGACAGACTCATGGATAGGGAACTCTATTAGCTACCTACCTAATTTATTGTAGAAATTCGGGGATCAATGATTGGACCATGCAAAATAGAAATACTTTTTCTTGGGTAAAGGAGCAGATGGCTCGATTTATTTCTGTATCGATCGTGATATATGTAATAACTCAGACATCCATTTCAAATGCATATCCTATTTTTGCGCAGCAGGGTTATGAAAATCCGCGAGAAGCAACTGGACGAATTGTCTGTGCCAATTGCCATTTAGCTAATAAGCCCGTGGATATTGAGGTTCCGCAATCTGTGCTTCCTGATACTGTATTTGAAGCAGTTGTTAGAATCCCTTATGATACGCAACTGAAACAAGTCCTTGCTAATGGCAAAAAGGGGGGGTTGAATGTGGGGGCTGTTCTTATTTTACCCGAGGGATTCGAATTAGCCCCTCCCGATCGTATTTCCCCCGAGATGAAAGAAAAGATCGGCAATCTTTCTTTTCAGAGTTATCGTCCTACTAAAAAAAATA